TTCTATTTTTCCATAGAAATGTGTTCGCTCAAGAAAAGCTCCAGAAGATGTTAATCGTAAATAAGAAGATTGTTTACGAAGAAAAACTAATACAAATTCGCATTCAGATACATAAGAATTATATGGGAACCGAAATAGTCTTTTATTTTCTTTTGAAAAAAGAAAAATAGAATTATTCGGAGTAATAAGACTATTCCAATTATGATATTCGTGAAGAAAGAATCGCAATAAATGTAAAGAAGGAACATCTTGGATCCAGAATTGAAGGATTTGAACCAAGATTTTCAGATGGATGGGATAAGGTATTAGTATATCTGACACATAATTTAAATGCGATAATTTGTCCTCCAAAAAGGGAAATATTGAATGAATAGATCGTAAATTCAAATTCTGAGATTTTGGTATTTTTTTTTCTTCGAGGGAAGATACCAATCGCAGCAAGAATGGAATTTCCACAATGACTGCAAAACCTTCCAATATCATCTGAGAATAAAAATGAAAATAAAAATAATTGTTGTGCCCAACGAATCGATTTTGGTTAGAATCATTAACCGAATAAATCAAATAATTCTGTTGATACATTCGAATAATTGAACGTTTCACAAGTACTGAACTAGATTTATTGTCATAACCAAAAATTTCCGTGGATTCGTAAAAAATCGAACCATTTAAACCACGATCATGAAGAAATGTGTAAATATACTCCTTAAAGAGAAGCGGATATAGAAAGTGTTGTTGCAGAGATCTATCTCTTTCTAAATATCCTTGTAATTCTTCCATTTACATTTCTACTTGAACCAGAGGCGGGACCTATTTCATTTTTTGGGTTATCAAATGATACATAGTGCAATATGGTCAGAACAGGGTATGTATTATGTATATAATTACAGTAAGAAAAAAATATATATCCCGCAAATAAAGGAAACAGGGGAGTCCAATCAACAGATCTTTTTCCTCTCCTTTTCTATCCAATTGGTTTATGTTCGTTATAATTACAAGAGGGAAAAAAATCCTTTATTTTTGCAACTCGATCGCTCTTTTGACTTTGGAATAAATTCTCTTTATCAGTATACTGTTTCTTCTACACATTCGTCTCCAATCCATAATAAAGAATAATTAGGATTCATTAAAAAAAAAAAAAGAAAGAAAATCAATGGTCCACTCACAGAAGAACCCACCCTTTCCCGCATCAGGCACTAATCTATCTTTAACGTCTAATTAGATCGGGTAATCATTCAAATTAAGAACAAAAGCTCGTTGCTTTTTATTTCACCAGAATTAGAGCCATAGGGCTCTATCCATTTATTCACTAGACCCAACTGTAAATGTGAATTTTTTTTTCACTTCCAAACAAAAAGAAAAAAAATTGTAACGATCCGGTAAGGATAAACTCAAAGTTCTACTTTAATTAAATAATATTTAATTAAATAATATTTAATTAAATAATAAATTTAATAATAAAATAATAATATTTTATTACGACATGCTGTTTTTTCCATTCATTACCTTTGAGGATCAGTCGTGGTCTTATAGACTCTACCAATAGTCTGGACGAATCTGTTGCTTCATCCAAATGTGTAAAAGATCATAGTCGCACTTAAAAGCCGAGTACTCTACCGTTGAGTTAGCAACCCGAATAAAAATAAAATAAATAGGATATATATGTAAATACGGTCAAAATAAAAAAGTCAATTGAATTGCACTGCACGACCCCGTCAAAACATTGAACTAGAACAAATCGAAAAGAAAGATTTGTTTTTGTTGATCAATTAAAAACACCAAAATACCAAAATGGACAGATCGGATTAAACAACAACAGATTCCCAATAGAGATGTCAAAATTGTGACAAACCGCCATTTTATTTATCAATTTTCTTTTCTTTTTCGTTAAGAAAATACATCTTGTATGCCAGTAAATCCGGCAGGGCAAACCCATCATTTGACTGAAGTGAAGTAAAAAAAACCAATATGAGGTGGAGATAAACGGATCTATTTATCTACGATCGAATTATATTTCTTCGATGCACCATTGTCAATATGAATCCAATATTAAGAAAACATATTTAAGTAAATCAAATAAGGACTTGTGTTGGATTGGCACAACATAAACATAAATAAGAAATTTGGATGAAAAAAATACGAAAGAGGTAAAGTAAAGAAAAAATCTCGGGTTTATTCAATCAATAGAGGTACAATAAGCAAGATTAACCCCTTGTTTGTTGGTGGATTCCCGCAACAAACAAAACAAGAAAAAAAGTAAATTAAGTATGAATACAGCAAGAAAAAGGCAAATTGTGTGTAAATGTAAATAATTACACAAAGATAGATACTAGTTACCCCCCCCCACCCCTTTTTTTATTTATTAATTTTTTTTTTTTTTACTTTATTTAATTAACTCGAATCGAAGTTCTTTCTTGAAATAATTCTGCCTTCCTTAAAATATCACAAACAGTTCCCGTAGGTTGAGCACCTTTTTCAAGGAAATATAGAATAACAGGAACATTTAAATAAGTTTGATTCTTTATCGGATCGTAAAAACCTACTTTTCTAAGATCTCTTCCTTCTCTTCGGGATCGAACATCAATTGCAACGATTCGGTAGATGGCTCATTGGAATAGATGTAAATAAACAATGCCCCCCCTAGAAACGTATGGGAGGTTTTCTCCTCATACGGCTCGAGAAAAAAGGATTCTAAATTTCTGTATATGTATATAATGGCAAATGGATCCATAAAATCATGAATTAGACTATGATTTGAGTCGTTTTTTTATTCTTCCTTACAGAAAAAAAGAAATCTCATTCGTACTCATAACTCAAGTTGGGTAATTCTGACAGAGTTCGAAGGGAAACCCTTAGACATTTATTGAGCCGTCTCTAACCTCTTTTGTTTGTCTCATCTCGAATCTATTTTTATTCCTCATTCTGATTCAATTGTTGAGACAATTGAAAATAGTGTTTACTTGTTCCGGAATCCTTTATCTTTGCTTTGTGAAATCATTGGGTTTAGACATTACTTCGGTGATCCTTACTCCCTTCAAAAGAGCAGCAACATACCTTTTTGTTTTTTGTTATTTTTTTCTATACTATAGAAATAGAATATGAACTATAGAAATAGAATATGAACGGTGGATTCCCTTGTGATACACTTTTGATCGAAATAGTTTTACCAATTCTGAAAAATTTTACTTTTTATTTTTCAAACTTCTTTGATTTTTCGATCTTTTAACCTTTCGATTTATATATTGAGGATATACTTACAAAGTTGGTCTAACTTATTGATAGTTACTAACCCTAGATTCTTCCCCCTGATAAACGAATCAATCCTTTCTGCTCGAGCTCCATCATGTACTATTTACTTACAACCTAACACAAATTAGGTTCCTAACAGAGCAGAACAAACTATGTCGAGCCAAGAACATCTTCATTCCTATAGAAAATGGTGGATGTAAGAATCCACAGCCGATCATGTCCTTCAAGTCGCACGTTGCTTTCTACCACATCGTTTCAAACGAAGTTTTAACATAACATTCCTCTAATTTTATTTCAAACCGGTATGTAATTGATTCAATATGGAATCATGAATAGTCATTGGCTCAACCGGTGTGTGTATACCGGTATATAATAGTACATACTTTCTATCTATCTATCTATGGATAGATAAATAAGTATTTATCCGGGGAAGGCTCAGCAAGGATCCAATTTATTTAACTCTATATTCTATCATATGAATGAAACATATTTCTAAAAAAGACGAATAAAAAAGTTTGCTTAAGACTTATTTACATCTTAAAAAGATTGTTCGGGACGATCAATCATGAAGGATCCATTTTTCTCGAACAAATAAACTATAAACCTCAAAAGAAGAACCTTTAATATTAATAGATTTCCAATCCCGGAAAAAAATCAATTATTAATAAAACTTTTTTATTTTATTTTATACAATACAGATTTTGTTTTACTTCAGGTTCAAGAATTTTTCTTTTCCATCAATTCCATAAAGTCAAGTAGATGCAATATACGAATTTCCCCCCAATCGCTACATTACATTGATTTACAATTATTCATTTGAACCGGATAAGATATAAGATGAACCAGATAAAATACAAAAAAATGGGGTCCAGATCAATTCGTTTTTACTATTTTTTTCCCACACCAGCTTTAGAAGTTTTAAGACCAGTGATGAAATTAGTACCAAAAACTCCCTACTCTTTAGTCTCCACATAGACTGTGGAATTGGGATACCCCATTTATTTACTTTAGGCTTTTTACCCTTGGTAAGGGAATAAAGAGGCCTTTCTTTCATTCACATTTCGATTCAGAATGCTTCGTGTGAGAATTGACATTTCATAGATATGGGACATAAAGTTTCCATAAGTAACTAACTTTAAAATGAATATTGAGTAGTACGAGCATATCCTGAATGTGAATGATAAACCCAGAATTTCTTTTTTGAATTAAAAAAAAAGATATTTATTTCCACCCACATTTGACACTTGATTACGTTTGTGAGAAACCAAATGAAAGAAAAAATATGATTCTAAGAATGATTCTTAGAATTCAGAACAAAAGATTGTTCTCGTTAACAATTTTATGTTTCATGTGGGATATAATGTGATCCCATCTTTCGTTTCTGATGGAAACGATCTGGGACGGAAGGATTCGAACCTCCGAGTAACGGGACCAAAACCCGCTGCCTTACCGCTTGGCCACGCCCCATTTCGAATTTCTATTCGACACTAATAAACATTAATATTGGTATTGGTTATTCGTCAATCCCAACCCAATAAATACATTGGGAATATATTTTTGCTAGGATTCAACACATGTAGATATAGAATCAAAAAAATTCATTGATCATTACATGGAATTCAGTTAAGATATTGTATGAAAATGGAATTCCTTGTATTCTCATTTGAGAATGGAAGGAAGGATTTTTATTTGGGAGAGTTCGAAGAAAAAGAAAGATTTTTTGACTTGTCTTTTTTTTCCCTTATAAAAAAAAACTCAATCAGAATAAAATTATCTAATCTACAAGAACGAAATTTTGTTATGCTTAATATCTTTAGTTTAATCTGCATCTGTCTTAATTCTGTCTTTTATTCGAGTAGTTTTTTCTTCGCCAAATTGCCCGAAGCTTATGCCTTTTTAAATCCAATCGTAGATGTTATGCCTGTCATACCTGTACTTTTTTTTCTCTTAGCCTTTGTTTGGCAAGCTGCTGTAAGTTTTCGATGATTTAATACTCTGCTAAATTCATGATTTATTCGATAAATAAAAATTCTAAAAATTGATAAGACCAGATAAGTCTTACATTATGAACCCTCGATTCAAAAATAGAAATTCTTGTATATTGAATAACCGCGGCGATGAATTTTGATCAGCTTATTTCCTCGTTCTGACCTTACAGTGAGCAAAGATTTTATTAGGTTGCCTACAATACCTAATCATATGACAAGAAATTTTTGATAACGAAGGAATCAAAATCTTATTCCAAAGAAATTCGTGAAAATGACTTTCTTTTCAAAAAACACTTCATTTTTTGGGGGGTGTCATGTCAAAACAAAATAGTGTATGTGGTAAAAAATAAGTAATCTATTCCCTTTTTCAAAAAAAAAAGATCTTGGAGATTGTGTAATGCTTACTCTCAAACTATTCGTTTATACAGTAGTGATATTCTTTATTTCTCTCTTCATCTTCGGATTTTTATCTAATGATCCAGGGCGTAATCCTGGACGTGAGGAATAAAAAAAAGATATTTTTAGTTTTTCCTGCTTTTTCGAAATTTTTTTCTTATGATTTTATGTATTCCATACATTTACCTATGCTATGATAAAATCAAGGGATCGAAATTCCTTCGAATTCGAAAGTCTCAAGTAATCAGAAGAAGCGGAGAGAGAGGGATTCGAACCCTCGGTACGAATAACTCGTACAACGGATTAGCAATCCGCCGCTTTAGTCCACTCAGCCATCTCTCCCCATCCCCATTTAAAAATGGAAAATTTTTTATGTGATGTGACACGTGAAGAAAAAAACCTTCGTTTTCCTTTTTTATTTATCTATTTTTTTTTTATATATATTCTTTTATTTATATTCTATTAAATTATATTCTTTATTTATTATAATTATAAATAATATATATATATATATTTATAATAAATATATAAATTTATAATAAATATATAAAAATTTTATATTATAAAGAAAAAAAAGAATAAAGATATATAAAAAAGATATAAGTATAAGATTATATAAAAAAGATATAAAATAAAGATATATAAAATGAAGATATATAAGTTATATTATAATGTTTATTTATATGTTATATAAATAAACATTATAATATAACTTATAAGTTATTTTATTATAAACTTTTTTTTTATGTTATTTAAGTAAGCTTTCTGCTCTTCGCCGCCTATTTAAGTCCCCGGCGGGACGAAGTGTCAACGCTAGAATTTTCATGATTCTGGTGCTATCTTGATTGCGCCTCACTCTTTTGTTCGACAAATGGTCCATTCATATACAATAATAAATATGTAGCGGGTATAGTTTAGTGGTAAAAGTGTGATTCGTTCTATCAAAAACTTAATTAAATAGTTAAGGGGTCTTTCAGTTTCATATTCCGATCAAAAACTTTATTTCTTAAAAAGGTTTAATCCTTTACCTCTCAATAGCATATTTGAGGAAGAATATACATTCTCACGATTTGTATCCAAAGGCCAATTAGAAATTGAATAAAAAAGATTGGATTATGGATATGGAGTCGCGAAGCATAATTTTTTTGAATTGGATTAACTCTTCCAATTGAATGAGTATGAGTAAAGGATCTATGGATGAAGATATAAAAGTTTATTTCCAATCGTAACTAGATCTTCAATTTTTTTTTGTAAAAGGGAAATTGAAGCCAAATAGCTATAAAACGATGGTTTTGGTTTACTAGAACCATCAGCATATTGTTTCAGCTCGGTGGAAACCAAATTTTTTTCCTCAGGATCCTGCGAGTGGAAATAGGGAACGAAGTAACTAGACTAAATGGATTTAGTATAATCCCCCTCCTCTAGAGGGATCATCTAGAAAGCAAGTAGCTTTGGACGGATTCATGCAGAAAAGCTAACATAGATGTTATGGATCTAATTTTTCTCTTTGGGAATACATCGATCTTCTATAAAGGAGCCGAATGAAACCAAAATTTCATGTTCGGTTTTGAATTAGAAACGTTAAAAATGATCAACCAACGTCGACTATAACCCCTAGCCTTCCAAGCTAACGATGCGGGTTCGATTCCCGCTACCCGCTATATATTCTTTATTATATATTCTTTATTATATATGCTTTTTATTATACATGCATCATCAATTTGGATATGCATCCTTGTTTTTTTTATTCCCTAAAATATTTTCCGTGTAATCGTTTTTTATCCGAACAAGAGAAAGGAAGAATACGAAAGAAGAAAATAGGAACGAAAAGCGTCCATTGTCTAATGGATAGGACAGAGGTCTTCTA